CTCATTTGAGACTATGGATAGAACCTATTAAAGTCTATTCCATATCAACCTTAACACCTTTATCACTTAAAAGAAGGAAAAGAACTCCTAGGATAGGCTTTATAATTATATGGATTTCGCACTGCATGGCTGGGAACGGGCCTTAAGCACTCAAAATAGCTCCAGAAGAGAGGGGTTTTCAGGAAATGAGTATCCTTTAATATATGAATATTAGGGGTATGCCCATTCAAGCACTAGTTCATAGGTAAAGGCTGGCAGGGACCTCGCAATGGCTTAACTTAGACAAGGCAAGCTCAAAACTTAGCTATCCAAAGAACTGAAACGAGGTAATATACATACTCTGACTACTAGCTTTGAACGATACGGGGAATACAAGAAGCACTCCTAGGCTATCCACTTGCAAAAACCCTCTAGTATACACCTATTCTCCTAACAATAGCACTGGCACCAGCCATAACCACAGTAACTAAAGGAGCCTGGGCAAAATGTCAGACCCGGAAATGTCTTTCGCTTTATTGATAGCTTTAAGTAAAAGAAAAGAAATCTCATCTCTTATCTTAAATATAGCCAGCCCCTGCCGGGAAAACATCCCAATTGGTACTGGAACGAAAGCTGTCTGGAAAGGACCTCACCTAGACCCACATCTTTCAAAGTCACTAAAAAGACGCATGCTTTTGCCTGAGAAGCGGCTATCCCATTCTCATTTGAAAAAGTGCTTCCTGCCTATTCATTGAAAATACTTTCTCCTTAAAACTAGCCTTCTCTAGACGCTTTTGAGCTAACTAGAACTCTTTCATATTGATATTTACCCACCTAGCCCGAAGAAAAAGCAGAATCAAAGGCATAACATATGTGAGGGTCTTTAACAGTAACTAAAACCCCTTCAACGGGCTCTGCAAGAAAACAGGGGGAGCACTCATAATAGAAAGATTGTATTGGATTAAACACTGTCTGTTATGGCCACTTCAACGAACTCGGCTGGGCGGACAGCAAAGAAAGAAACTGGCTTTTTAACTAGATTTCCTTTTTCTTATAGTTCTCAAAAGAGTGTAGAATACTGCGAAGTACTTTAAAAATAGGTATAGATACTGGCTTCCTTAAGATCGATCCCTCTCATTAGTAAAGTTATTTCATTGTTAGATTGTTAACTCCGTAGTAAGGAAGCGGAGAGCTGATCTGATACGAGAGTAGCGCTTTATGAGGGAATACAAAGGGAAAGAGACTCCCAATAAGTCTGCCACAAGCGAGAACGAGAATGGGACTATTCAAGAATCCTCACCTTAAAATAGAAAACATAACTAGACTTTCTCAAATGCAGGATGTAATTCCAGAAACTCCAACTCCCACTGCAACTGGAAGGGATTACCCCTCTACGACTGATGGCTTGAAAGACTCTTACTTGGAGTGAGAATTTGCTTTCTCAAAGGAGAGGGCCGGTAACTGGTATTGAGAAACTATATGTCCTCTTTTCTAGAACTGCATATGCCTAGAAAGAATCAAAGGCTATTAGGAACTCAAAAGGGATGGAGGAAGACTAGCAACTACTCGTTCAATGAGATGAGAATAGCGTAAGGAAAAGAGTGCTAGCTTTCTTCTGCTTAGAGAAGATTTTATGCTCTTTTTAAAGGGCACTCCAATTAGATCGATAGGCTACTTAGCTTCCTTGAAAGACTCGCAAAAAGGAAAGGATTACCTTTTTTCCACCAAGGCACTCTACTCCAAGAGAATCACTGGCAACTACAAAAAAGGTTGGGGAAGGGAAGACTCCTACTATAGGTATTTGTATTATCCCCTAAAAAGCCTATTCTCGTATTCTGCCATCTACAAGATCAGGTAAGAAAAGAAATGGCTTTCAAACTATTCCCGCTTAGTTATAGTTATAGTTAGGGGTAGAACCTCTTTCTTACCTATTTGGCCTGTAACCTATAACCTTAAAGAAAAGAGAAAAAATCCGGTTTGCTAGCTTGGCCGAGAAGATCTTTTCCGTTATCTTACCTTTCCCATTCATTTGATTTGCTCTTTCCTCCTGCTCCTGATCTGTTTGATTTTTCTCACCAGCTGTAAGGCTTGAAAAGAACTGGCTTGGTTTACTCCTTAGCAAGCAACCTCTCTATTGGAGCCTATCGACCTACTAACGTAATGGAAGACAGAGGGACTGGAACGAAAGCCTTAATAAAAGCAATCTTGAGAGGCAGAAACCCGTATGATAGGCTAGGATAAAAACTCTATTGAGGAATGTCCCATACGAAAATTCGAGTATTATATCCATCGCCCTTGACCCGGTTGGAAACTGGCACTCAAACTAGAAGGGCACGCGTACTATCAATATGATATTACCTCCTGGCTGGAATCAAAGGTAAAGAACTCTAGTTAGACCTAGAAAGATCTTATCCTTCCTGAGTTGACCCTCCTCATGAATTGCATTAGAATTTGTATTCAAAGGAAGGGCAAAACCTGGTACTGAGACTATCTATTACCCTGGAATGAAAATGGTACCCGCCTCTTTAGCCTTCCACCAAGAATGCAACTAGCAACTGTGGGACAATGCCAATAGAAAGAAGACCCCCAGCTATATTGAAAAAGATGAAAAAGCGACTCCAATTTCCATTGTCTTCTTTCCTGGCTCGGCTGGAAGATAAGGTTAGCTTCTTTACTCGATTACACGGACTTAGACTTTGGAAATGAAAACTTGAAAAAGTATCCCTCATTCGCTTAATCGGTTGTACCGTTAAATCGTTTGGATCCTTGGTAACCCACCTCAGTGGGAGCACGATAAATCAGGGGCTTCTCTTTTGACTGCAGCAATTGAATCTCTTGCTTTCACTGGCTAAAAAGAAAATGGCCTGCAATCCACATGGAACGGAACTACAACTGTATGGAAAAGGGATGGCAGAAAAGAGACTGATCCAATCGTAACTTGCTTTCTCAAAGGCTCACAAGCAGGCTTTATAACGTGCTTACTACTAGCTCGGTCTAATGAATTGAAAAAAAAAAGAGAAAGATTAACCCGGTTTACACAAGTCCAAAAGGAGATTAGGACTTTATTACATTACTTAGAGTTAGAGATTACCAATGAACTAGGTATATCCCAATTGAGCTCGCATGACCGATAACTGCAAATAGGATAAGACATGAAAAAGTACTACTGGTTATATTACCAGGTTAGACTCCCCTTTCTAGACAAAGGGAATATAGAAAATATGTAAGGCATTCGTAGGAAAGATATAAACAGTAGGGGTGGATAGGGCATCATCATAGGGAATACCTATAAGTAAGGGGTCTTTACTGGGCTGGATTAGGGAGCTCCTTAGTAAGAGAAATTTGCTGCTCTTGTTGACTATCCCGCTTGTACTTTCGAAAAGAGATTTGCCCGTGGAGCCTACTTATAACCAACCAGCTTTCAAACGTAGGGAGAAGAGCTAAAAATAGCTTGATTGAAACCCTGAGACTCCCTATCCATATCCCTATTTTAGTACTCACCACAGGGAAGCCACCTGGAACTACCCCTCAAACTAAATGTAAAATAATTCCTGGCCTGCTGCTATCGAAGCACTTAGTACTGACACTGCCTTACACTGAAGATTGATTCCAATAGATGTAATAGAACTCCTAGCGAGAAGGCCCGGAAATGGCTCGCAAAGATTAGGAATTTCTCTCTCAAGGGATGGAACTGGCTGAACGAAGAAAAGCAACTCTACCTGGATTTCCCTTGTCTGCTTCCTAAAAACACTCTTGATCGATAACTTGCCTGATGGATTTCTTTTACCCGTAGACTGGAACGGAACTAGCTTAGGCACTTTACCCCGATGGCTTGTAAGAGACTGGCAGGCTTTCTAATGGGACAGCCCGGAAAAAAGAAGAGGGATGAAAGAACTCCACTAACAAACAAGTAGAGGGAGTGCATTGGGATAAGTATGCAGCTACAATCCCACCATCTGCTAGCATTGTGGTTTGGAATCGATTCTTTATCAATGGCCCACCCTTTCTTTGAACCTTGTCAATGATCGAACTTAAAGATATAAACTGAGTGCCATTTGATGAGTAACTGAGAACAAGGGAGAAGGATATGGAAAGGATGAAGTAATGAAAGAGGAAGTCATTGCTAGTAGTAACGACTTGTCACGATCCATGGGTTCATATAGAATCCATGTCCTAGGTGTATCAAAAAACATTCTTTTCGCTAAACGTATATAATAAAATAGAGTGAAAGGGTCCACTCCGAAACCAAGAGGGTACTAACTAACAGCTGAGTCCTCTCCGAACCGCAGGAGATAGTTGCCCATCATACGGCTCACCAACTTCACTTGCCTCTATGGGAGGCTCGCTCCGGGCAGGTTCGGATCACTTACAATACACGGCTCTACGAAGGAAGGGCTTGGGTTAGGAGCATTTTCAATAGGATTCTTTTCCCGTATTTGTTCGATGAAAAATGCGAGACGAAAAAGGAACCCATCTTTTCGACTGGGAAATGCGAGTCTGTTTTGTCCACTTTCTCTATCCCCCTCTAAAAAAATGATAAAAAAGGTCACGGAGTCATTCTTATTCCCGTGTTCGATCTCTTCCATCTCTGCCTTGCTCGTTGTCACCTATGTTGAAGAAAGGTTTGGAACCCTGTAGAGAATGAAGAAGGGCCAAGGATCTTCCTCTCAACAGTGCTTCTCGAGGCTCCACTCTCCCCCCTGAAAAAGTAAGGCCCCGTTAGCCTGGGCATAGGGATAAGGAGTAGAAGCAAGCTACCTTAGCTCTGCCAGGCACTGGACAGGGGTTAGCTCTGTAAATGTGTAGAGCCAAGTGTAGTGTGGTGTAGTAGTAGGCACTTCTAGGCCCCTTCCCGGCTACTGGATCACTCCAGTGCTTCGGGTACTACGGACCCTCTGCCATCCATTGCAGCAAAGCCGTTTCATGAGCGGGGGGGCTAAGCGCAGTTCTTTGAATCAAAGGTTGAATGAAATCGATTCTTTTTTAGATATCAAAATAGAAATCGGATAGGATAGATCTATCTTTCTATTCATATAGATGAAAAAAAGACATTTTTTTAGTAGAGTAGCAAGAAGCCCCAAATCCTTGATTTGGCCAGGAAAGACTGCACTGCTTTGGGCCCAGGAAGCGAAGGGAATGAGCTCGGCTGCTTTTCCTCCACACTTCTTTTTCTCTGTGTCCGTTCCGCATGCGCTTTGCTCTCTTCTTATTCTTCATTGGACGGTTTGGATGGACTTCGCCGTTCTTTCCCAACAAAAATAGAAAAGGCTGTATCACATCGAGATGTCGATTCGTTTTCCGCCCTCAATGAGATGGGGAATTTGTAACCTCCTATTTATATGGGCCCTTCATCTTTCTGAATTGAGGCCCGGCCCGGCTCGCGTCGTTCCAACAACCGGCGGGGAGCACCTCAGTATACGATCGTGCGCAGTAACTGGGAGTCCTATTACACCTAAGGCCAACTTCAATTCACCAAAACAAGGTTCATCTCGTGTAGTGATTGTGGACTCGTACAAGGATATTGAGTAGACGGTTGATGTATCAGACTCGACCCTATCTTTCGTAGCATGCATTCCCATCCGTGTCGCAACTGATTCGGTAAGCTACGTGTCCGGTGCACGGAGAACTGCCTTCGGTCCCCCAAACTGACTTACTCGTGGCAACCTTCCGGCCGCCCAACGACCTATAACGCTAGTCACTACTCCCACTGGGGCTAGGAAGTAAGCCCCACAACCCAAAGCGGCGAAGAACAAATAGAATTTACTACAAAAGCCGGCTAACGGGGGTATTCCTGCGTATGAGAACATAGTAATAGAGAAGGTAATAGCCGAAATAGGATTCGTTTTGGCTAGAGCGCCCAAATCCGCTATATATTTTACACGGGTTTGCCGTAATGCTGAAACTATAGCGAATGCATCTATCGTCATTGATGCATAAATAAAGAGACCAATTAGTAGTGATTGAATTCCTTCTATGGTTCCACATGAGAAACCAGTACGAATATAACCTACATGTCCAATTGAACTATGAGCTAGAAGTCTTTTGACTTTCGTTTGGGCCATGGCGGCCAGTGCTCCTAAGATCATAGAAGCAATGCTGCAGAAAAAGAAGATTTGTTGCAATGTAGCTCCATAGGAACCATAAATAAAAACACGTAAAATATTAGCAGAAATCGAGATTTTAGGCGCAATAGAAAAGAATGCTGTAACCGGGGTGGGTGAACCCTCATAGATATCAGGTGCCCACATATATAGAGTCAAAAGAGATATGGAGTCCGAAGAGGAGGGGGGTTTTCTTCGGGGCTCGAGAGATGGAATAGATAGGGCCCCACAAGTTTTGAATTCGCCGCTAGGGAATTCACACGAAAGAGAACGAAGAATTCTCAACGAAAAAAGTGCTCTCTGAACCGAACGTGAAAGTCGTTTTCCATCAGACGGCTGTTCCCGTAACTCAACTCTCGACTTGGATTATATATCCAAAAAGGTCCGCTCTCGGCCATTCCACACGCTGCCTAGCAGAGGCGTGGTTATCTGAAGTGGATTCTCTCTTTTGTAGTAGATGCCGAACCTGCTGCTCTATTGACTAAGAAGGGAGCGGGCGCTGCAGCTACATGGACCCCTTCCTTTCTGTTGTTGCCAGCGCTTTCCCGGGCCGAGCCGGAATTCTTTATTATAAAGAGCAGGCAAAGCCCAAAGGCTGCTATCCCAATAGGCCAGCGAGCGGAACGAGGAGAAGGCCCGGCAATCATACCTTCGCGGTCGAAAAAGCGTGTTCCCTTCAGATAACACGCACTGTAGGCCATTCTCGGTCTTCTTCGTTTTCGATGAAAAACAAAGAAAATCTCGATCTCCGAAAGCCTTTTCCTTCCCCTCTCCCTCCCTTCGTCGAGCCTTTCCTTTAATGGTTAGAGAATGCTTTCTCTTATCTGAACTTGGCGGGCATTCTTTCCAGCCTTACTCAAATACGGAGTGGGTTTGGTTTGAACATAGGCTCAAACATGATTTGAAGGGTCCTAGCTATGCCATCAATAAACAATTTTGAAACCTGCAGGGATGACAAAAAGAGGGCGCTTTCCTGTGTTGCACTGAAAAAAAAGGCGCTAAGATAAGAGAAGACGCTCTTCTCTTATCGGCGGTTTATTCCTTCCGCGCCCGCCGCCGCCCGGCCCGCGTTAGAAGAGAAGATTAGCAAAGCGGGAAAAGACAGAGGAAGGGAGAGAAGCATCTTATTCTCTTCGCGAGAACTTCCGGATCAGAGAAGCATTCGGAACAGGCTCCGCGTTCATTTCGTTGGCAGAAAGGCTCCACCAATCCATTCGGGGCTTCAGAGAACCCAAAAACAAAGTCTTTTGACTTGATTCATAGAGAAAATCATCAATAAGAAAGATATAGACAAGAGATAGATAAACGAGATATATATTTTTCTCTAAAAAAAAAAAGAATAGAATAGACATCTAAAGGGATGTCTATGTTTCCTTTTTCTCTGATCCGGATTTTCTTTTTATATCGTTATATCTGCTCT